GTTCTAACATGCATATACATATAGTATACCACCTAATTACCCTATTTCCTTTATGGGGAAGAAAGAAAATTAAGGAACCCGCAAATATTGGTAAAACTACAATTATTGTTAACCAAGGAAATTTGTTCGTGGTAAAGACAAGATACGCTTGGACCAGAAAAACATGTGCCCAAAAATAAGATATTTTTGGGCACATGTTTTGGCGGTAAAAAAAAATGGACTCAAGGAGAGGTTTCTGTAACGTATTAATAAGCTATACCCATACTGCGGGTTGTTTCATGCCATAAATAAACTCGAACACTCAAGAAATCCGTTGGGCAGGCGGATTCGCATCTCTTACAGCCGACACAATCCTCTGTTCTTGGAGCGGAAGCTATTTGTTTGGCTTTACATCCGTCCCAAGGTATCATTTCTAATACATCCGTAGGACAGGCTCGGACACATTGAGTACACCCAATACATGTATCATAAATCTTTACTGAATGTGACATTGGATCGATATTTTTGAACGTGATAAAGTTTCAATCTAGTAAATTGATAAATTAATTATTAATTATATATTTAAATACTAATACTAGATGAATCGATGAGTTCCCGGTTTTTTCTGGATTGACAGTGCCAAACTACTTTGATTTCTTATCTTTGTGATAACATGATCATACCTTACGTGGCACACATGCTAATTTTAATTGATTTATGAAAATTCTAATTTTATTTTAATAGGATAATATTACTTATTCAACAAATTAGATTGATTTATACGAGTGGATTTTCTGTTACGATAAATTGATGAAACAATAGCGAGTCCAATAGCGGCTTCAGCAGCTGCAATGGCTATAACAAAAATAGAAAAAATTGCTCCTTTTAATTGACGACTATCAAAAAAATCAGAAAATGTTACAAAATTGAGATTAACCGCATTTAATATAAGTTCAAGACACATAAGAGCCCTAACCATATTTCTACTTGTAATCAATCCATATAGACCGACAGAAAATAAATAGGCACTCAAAACAAGTACATGTTCGAGCATCATTAACCAACTCCTCATCAATCTCGATTCATTTCAATATGAACAACAATTTAACCAATTGGATTGACTAGAATAATGAAATAAAGGAATATATTGCGAATAGATCAAACTAATAAAGACTTTCTCTTTTATATCCAAAGTCAAATAGAAAAAGGAAATGCATGTGATAGCTCATAACAAGGATTTTCCGGTTCTAAAGAGTTATTATTGACGAGCTACAGCAATTGCGCCGATTAACGCAACTAAAAGAATTAGTGAAATAAATTCAAACGGAATAAAAAAATCTGTTGATAAATGAATCCCAATTTGTTGACTATTACTTATCAGATCTTGCTCTATAATCTGGCTTGCTTTTGTAGTCCAAATAATCCCGTACCATGACGTATCTGGAATAGTAGTAATTAGTGAAAAAAAAATACTTGTGCAGACCACGGAAGTTACTCCATCTCCCACGGTCCAAAGGCGGAAATCTTTGGAATATTCTGAACCATTTATGAACATCACAGCAAAAATGATTAAAACATTTATGGCTCCTACGTAAATAAGGAGCTGCGCGGCAGCTACAAAATGCGAGTTTGATAGAATATAGAATAAAGATATACAAACAAAAACAAATCCCAATGAAAAGGCAGAATAAATGGGATTGGGAAGTAATACTACTCCCAGACCCCCTAATATAAGACCCAATCCCAGAAAGACTAAAAGAAAATCATGTATTAGTCCAGGTAAATCCATTATATATAAAATAAGAGATAAATAAATCAAAATCTTTCATAACTTTATTGACACCCGGTCAGGAAAAAAGAGGGAAATCTACTTTTTTATAATAGTATTATTAAATTAAAAATTCCATTTTCATGGATATGGATTGATGTAGATATAGTTATTGGCCTAATCTCTCGAAAGAGTAATTTAAATCTATATATTTGCAAATCCTCAATATAGTCATAGAAATCTATTTAATATAAATTAACACATTATTCTCGTCTCCTAATCAATATACTCAATATAATTATGAATATATTAATAAAATTCTAGTTATTCACCAAATAAAAAGCCTCATTCTTTTAGATCAAAATGAGTTATTAAGTTTTTATTTCAGGCAAATTTAAAATTGTTCGAATTGTGTAATCGTCAATTACTGACATTGGTAACCGACCCAAAGCAATTTGATTATAATTCAATTCGTGACGATCATAAGTAGAAAGTTCATATTCTTCAGTCATTGATAAACAATTTGTTGGACAATACTCAACGCAATTACCACAAAATATACATACTCCAAAATCAATACTGTAATTAAGCAATCGTTTCTTTCTAATATCAGTTTCCAATTTCCAATCAACAACGGGCAGATCTATAGGACATACGCGAACACATACTTCACAAGCAATGCATTTATCAAATTCAAAGTGGATTCGGCCGCGGAAACGCTCGGATGTAATCAATTTTTCATAGGGGTATTGA